TGGGAGAAGAAAATTACACTAGCTAAGCGAGAAGAGCTAGCCTTAAGCCTTAGTGAAAGGGGTTAACTAAGATCTCTTCTTCCCACGGACTGACTCAAGCACCAAGACCTACTGCTCTTCCGACAACCGATGAAATGGCAGCTAGTTCCAGGGAAGTCAATAGAAGTTGGATTGCCTAGTTTTGAGTTCTATTTGAACTAGTTTCCAAGGCTTGATTGTCTCTGGGCTAACTTTAACCTTTCTATTTAGCCCGGCCCGAAACGGGTTCTTATATAAATAAGGTTCCTAACCAGACCCCGTGTACGGATAGAGAAGGTTTTTCTTCCAAGAGTCTAGCTAACTCTAACCCGCGTGAATAGGTTTTTCTTCTTTAGTAGCTGATTCGGATAGTGATAAGTACCCCTCTCCCTTTCAGTCGAGCTTCTTCAATCCTCTCGCCTTTCCCATAGGCACCATTCTATGAAGGGCACTATCGACCGCCCGCGCTTTCCTTAACGAGTAAGCAAGTAAACTACCTTTCTTGAGTAGAGTAACTATCTCTTTTTCTTTTCCTGTATGCTATGCTGCTCGTCGCATAGAATAGTCTAGCTTTTCTCGAACAAGAAAGACAGGCTTATCTAATCTCTTTCTTTTGAATAAGGATCGGAATTCTCATTATATCCCACCAGCTGACCCATCTTTCTTATCCAAGTCCGTATTCGTCGCATTGGACTAACTGGCTACTTCTAGCAGCTAATCAGTCAAAGTAAAATCTGTTAATTCAATATCTTTCTCGCCCATCAATCCATAACGAGACTTAGGTGATCCTATCTCTCTTATAAAGAGGGTTCGAAGAACTACCCGGGGTTACAGGTTTGACCCTAAGGTAAGGGGTTTATCGACTTGGTTCCTTCTTGCTCTCAGTCTAATCCCCGCAACACATGGACTTTAAGTCAGCTCTTTTGAGACAGCTTTCAATAGAACATAGAGCTCTGCCCATCTGGCTGTCCTAACGAGTTCACTACGAACAGTTAATCGTAGAGCAGGAGGAATTCTTTACACTAGGAATTTATTAACAATTAGCTGGAAGTCGGTATGCCTATTCAACATAAACTAAGGTAGATCGTAGATTGCCTGGTATGAATTTGATTCTAAGTCGGAGAATGCCCTTGAAGAGGGTCTGTTTTGAAAGTTGCCCTAGACAGATCATTGCTAAGAGCTGGGATCTCTTGCTAATCAGGTGATATCGTAGTAAAGGTAAAGTAGCCAAGAGGAATCGATTTCGCATTTAGCTGTCCATACCTGGTAGATTTTGGAGTGAATGCCCGGTTGCAAAGGAAGAAATGGACTCGGCTTAACTTGGGAAGCTAGGGTCAGAACAAAAAAGCTAGATGTCCTTCTCTTGTCTGCCTGCCTTAGGCCTTTATCTGGTCGAATCTTTCGAACTTGACGAGTTTATTCTACGTACGGACTTGGCTTGAACAACAATATGACTTATAAAGTCTAATCAAGGACGGCGTGCACACTCAATCAGAATCTCTTTACAGACGGGCGGGGTCTAACTAAATAGAAGTAATTTATGACTTCCAAGGCATTCTAAGGACGAGAAAGAAACTAAATAGATCAAATAAGTCATTCCCCGAAAGCTATCAGTCTTTGTATGAAGGTAGGCCGTCTAAGTCAATACTACTTGCTCGGTCTTTCTTTCCTACTTCGGATCATCTTCGATCTTTGCCGCCTTAGGCAATTATAAGGATGCAATTGATGAGTGATGAGGGTTTAAAAATAGCATCTCTAGCTAGACCATCTATAGCATCAAGATAAGCGGACGTTCTTGCCATTCATCAAAGGTAGTTTACTTGCTTACTTGTTAAGGCTTTAGACTGACTTTACTACCATATCTGAGGTCGGAGCCTACTCTATTTCCTAGCGCAGTCTCGGGAGCAGAGCAAGTTACGGGACTTGGCATCCGGGGTATATGGAATGGAATCCCTGGTATAAGGTTAGGCCAATGCATTAGACTTCCTAGCTTTCAATACTGTATCAGTACGGGAAGAAAGACCAAGCGTATCATATGCTATTTCATATGACCGGAAAGTCCCATCTATTCATACCTTCTTCTCAATCGGATTGCAACTTCATCTTAGGCGGCATAAGGGCTCGTCTCATTCTATAATGGCGTGGTAACAAGAGAAAAGAGATTGCTTTCAGCTTCAGGAGTTTATTCTATAGTCACCCGGTAAAGAGATAGGAATTGAGACTGTTAGATGTCTGCACTAAGGGTCCCTATTAAAAGAGAAAGACTTGCTGCTTTTACAGCCTATTCACCATCAGGTTCGGAAGTAGACTAAGCAAATCCTGGTAAGGTTTCACCTTCCTACTTCATTTAGTCAATCGTAGCGGAATCGTAAGTAAGTTCCGGTGGCAGATCTGGGAATAGCTCAATCTCAAGACATCAGTCCACTAATGAGGCAGACGGGAGAAGAGGATTTTCTTCTTTTCGTTCTTCCTTTCCTCCCGAGTAAGCTACTCTAAGAAGGGCAGACTTGTATTCAAAACATTTCAAAACATAAAGATTCATACTGGCTTACCTTGTTCCGGATCTGATAGGAGAATTCCTAGTAATAGATTCACCAGGATGGGTCAAAAGGATTGGGAAAGGATTAACAGGGAGTGGGACATTTAGGCCCCAACGTCTTTCTTTCGAACTTGTTTGGCTACCTTAGCTGTCTAAGCACGGGCTGCATTAAAATCTAATGACTTCCCTCTGCTTTCTGACTTCGTCCAATAGGGCTACTTCATCAGTAAGCAGTCTGGAGCTAGAGACGAGACTAGTCAGATCGGAGCTTGCAGAGGCTACGGCATTTAGTCTAGCTACTTACTAACTAAGGGATCGGATTTTTCCGTCTGTTCCTACGCTAGATAGGGGATTAGGCAGAGAATCGGACCTTGAAGATCCTACTTCTTAGTGTTCAGCTATGGGAGTGGATTACCTGCATTGGTTTATCTTGACTCCGGCAGGGGATTCGGATCATCTTCTTTTCTCAGGCTTTTCCTAAAGCTTTTCTTAGTCCGATTCTTGTCTCTTAGGTGTAAAAGAAAGAGGTTGCTAGTAGGTCCGTAACCTTATCTCTTTCAGGTTGGGCGTCAAGATCTCCTGCTTCGGACTTTGAGTTCAGTTCAATCCCGCTTTCGTAACTGGTAGGGCTGCTAACACAATCTCAATAGGATTCTACGGGAATTTATGACTTGACATTCCTACCTTCTCTTCAGAGGATGGATGGGAAAGAAAGGACCCGGATCTGCGTAGTTGATTTAAGGTTGCATTTAGTCCGAAGTTGCTGCTGCTTTAGAATCTCTATCTTGTCATGTCTGCTCTGTCTCCAGTTCTAGGACTGAAGACTAAAACGAAGGAAATCCCTAACTTACTCTATCTTTGAGGTCAATTGATGACGAAGTAGCTTCTTCTTTTCTTTCTTCCAACTTTGCCTTCCCTCAGCTCAGGTGGTTCACTTCCTTTCGGTGGAAGCAGGAAGTGGGATCAAGACTTCCGCTGAGGTTTTTTATCCTCTATTCCTATTCTTTTGGGAGACTCTTAAGGATTTCTATGATGGGATTGCCCAAGGGCAAGGAAAAAGAACCGATACAGCTTCGCTTCCTTACCTTACTTCTGGGGCTTGGGTGACTTTCTAGTTTGAATAAGGTGTCCTTTTATAAGGGTTCTGTGGGTCGGCCACATTCCGGCGGAGCTTCGGGGTAAGGATTGTTTATTAAGTAAATTTGCTCAAAAGAGCTAACTTATTTCAAGGTAGCTTCCCCACCAATAACTCAGATTGCTCGGGGTTGGATAATCTATCAAATGCTGATTAAGTGTGGAGGATATAGGTTGTTTAAGGAGAGATAATCGTTGGTTCCTTATAGTCATAAAAATATCTTTCCTATCGTGACAACTCTTGTTCCCCCACCTTTTTTTTAGCGTTCTGGGGCCCTACTTACTCTATATAGATAGATATATAATAGAGTACCCTTTCTTACACCTCAGAAGGATGTAGGGGGTATACAGCGAAAGAAGCGTCGAAGGGGTCATCCTGGCTTACTGAAAAGTCGTCCGACTGCTCGGTGACCGAATCAGAGAGGTTTTGACCGCTTTCTCTCCAGCCCTCTCGGACTGATCATCTTGCTGGAACAAAGCAAGCTTAGGAATGATTCTAATGGAAATTGAGGTCTCTGTCCACTTGGAAGATTTTCTTGACTCTTCGGTGAAAGAGGGCAAAGGCGTGTGGGAGAAAGAATTTGAAAAGGAGAGAAGATTTCGTTCACCAAGCGGGACAGAGTGCGACCCCTATTGGATTGGAGGTTCTCGCTCATCTCTTGGGGACATCTGAAAACGGAACCTGTTCCATTAGCATAGCTAAGAATAGGATGACTCAGCGTCAGGTATAGATTGTATCTATCCTTGATTGAATTTGGCTTCGCTGCGCCCTGAATCAATCAATAAGCTTATTGATTTGATTCATCCCACTTCATTTAGGCGAGAGGGAGGCTGTGAGTCACCTGGGCTACGGATTTGTCGGCTGATTGATTCTTGAAATAACCTCTTGAGAAAAGGCCCTCGGTCCCGACCCACAAATGAATAGGAAGCGGGGCGAGGTTCTTTCATTAAAGGGGGAAGGAAAGGGTGGGGTTTTGTTCTGGGGGGGGGGCCGCCCTGCGCAGCTTTAGAAAGGAGACAATTTCATAAAGTCACTCTCTCCAACCTTTTCTATCTATCCGGCGAGAGAAAGTCAATATGATATTTGCGTTGCGAAACGAAGCACCAAAAAACGACTTTGATTCTTGAACACCTTTTGTTTTGAGGAATTACATAATTTCAGAAAGATAAAACTATAGCACCATCGAGATACCATTTCCCCTATTTTTCTAATTCAGTTTTTGATTGATACTGATATTTTATATTCCCAAGCAACCACATTTTCTTATCGTGATTTGGGTTGCTGGGAACGTAGGGGGGTTTTCTCTCAGGAGGTCGATGACACGCCGCAGTTTAGTTTGCGAAGGTCCCTTCTAGAGTGAGTCTGGCTTAAAGCCGTATGAAGACGACGTGAGGGCTTTAGACACAAAAGTGTTGGGATTCGTTTCCACCCCCGCCAGATCTTTTCTTTAAAAAGGCTTTTGAGGGCGTCGTAGGTGTTCCTCCGCAGATCCCCGCTATGTGTCGCCGGGGATTTGCGGCTCGCTCTGGGGAGTCCATGGGAGGCCTATTGCTCTTAGGTTTTTCAAATCCTTCGTCCTAGTCTTTTTTTTACTAGTAAAGGGTCTTCAATCTATACTTGAAGTAAGCAGTGCAAGGATGGGATATTACGCCAATGAGCCCTCTAGGAGTAAGCCATTTGCTGGTGCCCTAAACCCTCTAGTCTCAGTAGCTGCTTTGTTTTATTCCCTTCGATCCCAGCAATGGGTGTAATAGCTAACTCTCAGGATAGCCCAGTCTGTCAACCAAAAGCTATGAACCGTACTCGTAGAGAGAAGATAGGATTCACATTCGGGAGCTCACAGCAGTCTCTGCTTTAACAGGTACTGCTGTGAGTGAGGGAGTAAGGATCAGATGTCACGTCAAAAGTTTTAGATAGTCAATTTAATGGCAGATCAAATGTTGTGAAAAGCATCATCGAGAATTCTATAATCACACCCGGCGAAATAAGGTAAAACCTAAGGACGGTTGCTACTCGAATGCCTAACCTACTCATGTTAGCGAAACTGGAACTGGGATAGCGTCGGGTCATTCTATTGTTTCAGAACTAGGCTTTCTTTCGGTGGAGAAAGAGAGAGATGAGGAGTCAAGTGATCCCAGTCATTAGATTTATCCTATGATCCTAGTTTCGTTTTCTTTTAATTGGCTATAGGTCACGAACGGGAAAAGAGGCTTTCTAATTCTTTAGCAGTCTAGATACTCCCTTTTCCTGATGATCTTTGGGTCAGGTTGGATCCATTTCTAGGTCAAGGGGCCTATGCCCTCCAGCATAGAAAAAAACCTTCATAGGACAGAGAAAACTCTCGTACTTCTCCAAACACGATCCAAAGTTCCTTCGATCTCAAGTCCCTCTCTCGTGATAGGTAGAGAATCCGACCTTTCCTTGACCTTAATTGATGGCGTAGCTGGACCCCCAAGCATATTGCTAAGTTCTATATTTACGCTAGGCACAGAAGTGAAGAGTTCCGAGTCTACTTGAGAGCGATGTAAATGAGTGTCGTACATTACATTAAAATACGCAAATTCAAAAATAGCGAGAAGGTCAATTTACAGCCGACCCATGAGAAAGCTCTGAAAGCGAACAGCCTTTAGGAATTCCCTTTTTATGAAAAGCTAGACTGCGTGCGCTCCTCTCCCGTTGGTCGCTAAAGCCCTCTTCGCTTTGCTCGAGCATCTTCAAACGAACATCGCTAAAGCCCTCTCACTGGCCGAGCTGAGCTGTCATATCTCTTATTCTTTGCATTCTCGCAGCCTGCGCCGAAACAGTGCTTTACCCCTAGATGTCCAGGAGGAGAAAGAGACAATTGGATGAAATCCATGTCCGGGACACGCGAGATCCTAACCAGCGTCAGAATGAGCAGATCGACCAAGTAATCCTGGAATCCCTTTTGCTTTTGGCCTCAACCACAGAGGCTTCCTATAGCCTAGTAGCCCCCGAATGAATGCTTTATAGAGATAGAGCCGGCATACCAAGGAGCAAAGCCTATTGATTCAGGCCCCTTCCTGCTAGCCCATAAGCTAGAGCTCCCCTTCCTTCTGATTCTCAGCCTTTAATTTAAGGGCTGGGCTGGTGCCCGGGCCAAAAAAAGGTGAGTGATTGCCACGGCTGAAGACTAAGTGGTACCCTAGTTCTCTTCTTGTTCGGTGGTGAGCAATCGATCGAGAGCAAGGGATGCCAGCGCTCTGATCCCCATATTCCTTGCTTCAGTTGGCGCACTACACTAATATAAGAAAGCGTAGCGGTTCGTAATCAAATCAGCTCTTTCTTTCAGCTAGTCTTCTTTTATCCACAGAATCCGATGCAGTTAGCGAGAGTCGTGGTAGTTCAGTTCGAAAGGCAGTTCAGTCATTTTAGGGTAGAAATCCTAAAAAAGGTATGCCCTACCCTTCTTGCCATTTCCTGCACTAAGCCAAGTTAGCTCATCTTAGGGTTTTCTTTCTTATTAAGAAAGGCTTAAGTTCTTCCTTTATTTTATTAAGGTAAGGTCCGAGAGTAAGATGGCTATCTTTTCAGCTCTTCTTACTATGCTTTCCGTGGTAGCAAGGCTTATATCAAACCAGACTAGTTACAGGTGGTTTAGTAAGGGGTTTAGCTAAAGACGTAACAGCGGGGCTACTAGATGGGAAAGATATGCCACACCGCTTAAAACTAGGAGTCTTCCCGACTGTGGGAGCCGAGGAGATTGATTGGACTTTATACCGTACCTTAACTCAGTCTTCCGCGATTCTCTAAAGCTTAAAAATAGGGAGGAATTTACTTCTGTAAAAAGGAGAGAAAACCATAGCATCTGTATCACTTCTTTACTTGGCTTATTCTGTATCACTTCTTTACTTGGCTTATCTAGTAGACTGGGGTTTAGCTTTAGCAAGTACTACTCTAACTACTCCAGGATAGTATAACCGATGATATGATGTTCTTTTCGCGGTTTGAAAGGTGACGGAGCAGAGAAGCACAGACAGAGTTCTATTCCTAATCTCTCAAGTCCCCCAACGAGCACAGTAAGAAGAAAAGCCTTTGGACAACTCGATAGGAAGAAGAGGAGAAATCAACTGTCATTGTAGTTCTAACCGCTGTCAGAAGACGTGAAGTGAGGGCGTGGTTCAAGTCACATCGTATGCTCGTCTTCATAAAGGTTTGAGTTAGTTGCGAGTTCATTTATAGAGCAAGAGTACAGAAAGCTGAGGCCAAGAGATCAGATCATAAAGGGCGGCTAATGTAAATCGGGGTAGAGGCAACCTCTAAATAATGGAAGTTCCTGGACTGTGAAGGTCAAATAGATTCGTCAAGTTTTCTTTTAATAAGAGAATTTTATTATTACATACCTCAACCTGGATAGAAAAGGGCGATGAGAGCTCAGTGGAGGGTTCTAATGAAATAGAAAGCCCTAGCTATGAGTGAGTCAAATCTAGCCGGGCCAATATTCAAATGAAAGCAAGGGGGATTCTATCACATCAACTAAGTCGGCAAAGCGCACTCAATAGTATAACAATGAAAGCAGTAGTGGTACTCCCCATACTTAGATGGTCCGGGCCTTTGAGCTCCATGCCTTTCAAAGTAGCAAAACACAATCCCTAGCCACTTGATGCATTTTTATGGACTATTGAGTATAGGACGTAATTAGAGGTGGTGGGCGCCTATATACATACCACTTCAAACGGTGTTTGGTTGCCGAATGATAAGTGGTACAATACCACTATTCTGCCCATGGCCCTTGGTCTATCGGCATCCCAGGTAGTTCTCTAAGCACCGGTTAACCACCTGCCTCACAGTTTGCATGAGATTCCACTTATTCTATGGCCTCTCTCTTTAGTTACGGTGCTGATACTCTTATTCGAGAGATGGAATTGGGAATCTCTTTCGTCATTGAGAGCAACTAACTGCCATTATTCCGAGGCCGTAAAGCAGACTAACTAGTAGGGTGAAAGAATCCTGTAGCAAACGCCAACTCCATTAGTCTTCTGTGTTTGCAAGCACCGCTAGAGGAACTTCCTATTTCAGTATTGGAGATTGGCATGGTTGTTTCCTTGGCCTAAGGGCGAATAGACTCTTCCCACTGCGAGCTAAAGGCTGACGGCTTATCCCGAGGAGAACTGTGCATAAGTCTGATTTCTTAGGGTAGTCACTACGGGACACGGTTCAACCGTCAGGCCAGGCTATTCATGACCCAGTCGCTAAAGCCGGAGTGATAGATTGATTCAATCTTTCTTACGAGCTTCATAGCTATAGGGAAAGCTTTACCTTAAGTGGGCTCTGATCTTCTTCCTCTTGCGCCTGATCCTCTTCAGCCTTCCTTCACTTACTTACTTTACTACCTTAGAAAGGTAGAAGCTTAACTCATACGAGCCTCCTTGCATTGTCGCTATACTATTTTCTCGCTGTCGTGGAAGAATAGGGTTCGAGTCCCACCACGAATCACGAGGGCGGAGAATTTCTTATATAAAGATAACGCTCTTGAAGCCGGGAATCGTCTTGCGATAATGAGTTATCATATAAATTTATGACTCATTCTCTTTGATTGCTTTTAGTAGCCCTTTTTCCTTATCCTTAGTTTTAAGCTCTTCAATCCTTTCGTTTGTGAATCTTTTTCCCATGCATAATTTGGTCAACAACCAAGCACATCTAACTTTCTTTCTTCACTACTCCGGACTCTCTTTCTGTCTTGTCTGGAGGTAATTTTTTTGTCTCAATCAATCACTATGTTTCCACTTCCTCAAATCCGACGACTCTTTTTTTTTGATGAAGAAAGTCTTAATTCGGGTTCCAGTGATACTCGAACTCCCAGTCATTCTCAATCCACGACGACTATTAACGATTCTCAATCCACGACGACTATTAACGATTATAGTCTTCAATCGTCCGGTACTCAAGGTTCTTCTGATGGTATTTTTGAGGACCATCCCGGTCTTAACCCCTCTAGTGAACGTGTAGTAGAGCTTCAATCTGATATACACGATAAATTAGGGGAGTTGATGATTAACAAGGGTCCCGACGATGTTCTGGCTGCGGCCGAATTACATGCGGAAAGCGGCGATATCGGGTTTCTTCAGCACCTTTTAGATGATTTGAAGGCAGGGGGAATTGGGAGTGAAGCCTATAGGGAGGCCCTAAATTCTTTGGTGACTAAAGCTGATAGTGATGTAGCGGGACCATTTCAATTAGGATTTCAAGACGCAGCAACACCTATGATGCAAGGAATAATAGACTTACATAACGATATCTTTTTTTTCCTGCTTCTTATTGGATTTGGCGTATCATGGATCTTGGGTATCGCTTTATGGTATTTCCACTTTCAAAAAAATCCAATCCCGCAAAGGATTGTTCATGGAACAACTATCGAGATTCTTCGGACCATCTTTCCTAGTATCATCCCGATGTTCATTGCTATACCATCATTTGCTCTGTTATACTCAATGGACGAGGTAGTAGTAGATCCAGCCATGACTATCAAAGCTATTGGACATCAATGGTATCGGACTTATGAGTATTCAGACTATAACTGTTCCGATGAACAGTCACTCACTTTTGACAGTTATACGATTCCGGAAGATGATCTAGAATTGGGTCAATCACGTTTATTAGAAGTTGACAATAGAGTGGTTGTACCAGCCAAAACCCATCTACGTGTTATTGTAACATCTGCTGATGTACCTCATAGTTGGGCTGTACCTTCCTTAGGTGTCAAATGTGATGCTGTACCTGGTCGTTTAAATCAGATCTCTATTTCGGTACAAAGAGAAGGGGTTTACTATGGTCAGTGCAGTGAGATTTGTGGAACTAATCATGCCTTTACGCCTATCGTCGTAGAAGCTGTTCCTAGTAAAGATTATGGTTCTCGGGTATCCAATCAATTAATCCCACAAACAGGGGAAGCTTAAGCGGAAATGAAATGAAAGAGTAGGGTGAGAGTTCAGTAGGGTCCGAGAACTACATCTGGTTTGATGTCGAGTCCATGTCCAGGTGCAGGGCTTGTCTATGTAGGCCGTGGGTTTTATTAGAAGGCCCACTCAACCGGGAAATCAATAGAATCGGAGTTGCCTGTAGTCAGTGCACAGTGTAATATTTTTTATTCCGTAAGTGTCAGTAACTTAGTGCATGTAAGGCTTAGAAGAAGAAAATGAAATATAAACAACCGCGCTGGTTGTAATAGATCGACTTTCATGCTAGTTCTTGCTCCAGCATGAAAGTTCCATTTCAGGGAAGGTTGGACTAAGGGTACCATGATACTTTCTGTTTTGTCGAGCCCAGCTTTGGTCTCTGGTTTGATGGTTGCACGTGCTAAAAATCCGGTACATTCCGTTTTGTTTCCCATCCCAGTCTTTCGCGACACTTCAGGTTTACTTATTTTGTTAGGTCTCGACTTCTCCGCTATGATCTTCCCAGTAGTTCATATAGGAGCTATAGCCGTTTCATTCCTATTCGTTGTTATGATGTTCCATATTCAAATAGCGGAGATTCACGAAGAAGTATTGCGCTATTTACCAGTGAGTGGTATTATTGGACTGATCCTTTGGTGGGAAATGTTCTTCATTTTAGATAATGAAACCATTCCATTACTACCAACCCAAAGAAATACGACCTCTCTGAGATATACGGTTTATGCCGGAAAGGTACGAAGTTGGACTAATTTGGAAACATTGGGCAATTTACTTTATACCTACTATTTCGTCTGGTTTTTGGTTTCTAGTCTCATTTTATTAGTTGCCATGATTGGGGCTATAGTACTGACTATGCATAGGACTACTCAGGTAAAAAGACAGGATGTTTTCCGACGAAATGCTATTGATTTTAGGAGGACTATAATGAGGAGGACGACAGACCCACTCACGATCGACTAAAAGGAAAGTAGCCCGGAGATATTGGTTCAAATCCAATTCGTGAGATGGCAGTGATCTATAATAGGAAGAATTCTTCTGCAGCTGATCCAGCGGTAAAAGGAAAGCAACTCTTTTCTTAACCAGCTACTTCACTCATTCAATACAATAGCTGGAGTACGGAAAAGCTGAAAAAGGTAATTCAGGCGCTGTTCTCAAGTATAGTTGACTCATCCGACTAAGAATCCGAGTCCGACCCCGATTTTTCCTTAAACCAACCCCAGACGCCCAATGGGAAATGTACTCAATAGATGCTCTCTGAGTTACTAAGGAAGTAAGAGCAAGACATACTTTTTCCAAATATGATATATTTGAGGTAAAATACCAGTGAGCGCCGCAGCAGCCCGGACATAGATCGAATTCGGGTCCTCAACTCTTGAGTATATTGACCACGGAACGGAAACGATGTTATAAAAATACTTTTTACTATCTTACGAGTGAGGTACTTGCAAACTATACTTGATAGATCCTTATCCAGTTCAACTTTCAAGAACTTAAGGAGATCTTCGAGAATAAAGGAATAAACATAATTTATTTTGTTATCTTTATTTGAGATGAGGTTCGTTCTCTCTGCCATGGTTTCATCCAACAAAAAGTAACTCATGATCTGATAGGCACTTGCTGATGCGTCTTGGACAATAGGCGTGGTTTTAATAATATTTAAGAGAAGAATCCTAATAGATTACCGAGGAACTGAAAGGGGCGTTTAGCGGACCGAGCCTTCGCGATCAGTTTCGCATAGTTCTCACTACTGTGCTTGGCTTGTTTTTTCTAAAGTTATTAGAAAACCATTTCATTGCATCTTTGAAACTCTCGAATGACTGGTAATGGAAGCTTGTAGCACATAGAAAATTGCTTTTCATAGAATCTGTAATCTTATTAGTAGATTTTAATCATCAGCAAAGACGATCAGGCTTCTTGATAGATCACCCTCGTGTAAATGCAAGATCCCACTGCGGTCGATTCTACCTCGGAAGTCGAGAAAGGAAAGGCAGGCAAATAAAATTTATATCCATCATAGGCTGATGCCACATTAATAATCAATTGCTCATAACGAGCACGCTGTATGTTCTTATATATAATAATTTATTTAACAAATAGCTAAAACTATATTTTTCGTTAATATCTACATCTTTCAAGTGTAACACTCTAAGTAAGCTTAATACCCCTTTTTGATTCATTGAGGCTAGAAATGATGGCATGAGTAAACCATTTTCAACAAATAAGTTCTCATTATTTTGAAGATATTTCAACCAATCACTGTTGATTTGAAAGGCCTGACCCTGCAGCTTGTTCATTACATTACACAGATCATACTCATTTGGTGGAAGCAAAATATTGAAGTGATTAAAGTTTACGCTACTTAACAGGCGATAACGATCATACATATCTAATGTTGGACAACTTAAGTAACCCCCTATAAGATCGGACATCTGGCTAGCATTTTCACCATCATTGCGTTGCGGGCATTCCGCCACTCTATAGGTGGGTATACCATAGGCAAGTTTAACTTGATAGGTAGTAATGAGATGTCAAAATAGCACACAGCGTACAGAGCGCTTGGATGAAAATAAGATCCTTTCTTTTTCTTCACTTTAGTTGAATTGCTCAAATAACTTATTAAAGTAATCAATCCCCTTTCCTCCATGAAACTAACTAAGCTGGAACCGATGGGATTTCGTAGGATTTTACTAAAAAGGTGCCTCACCGAGTATAAATAGAAATGGATGAAACAACTCTAGCATATAAACTAGAGAACGACAGATGTATTCACTCTGTGTTTTTTCGATCTTGTACCTTATAGTAATAGTACACTTAACACCAACCCAATCTAAAAAAAAGGACTGATAAGAAACTCCTATACCTGTGATACATTGACTATAACTCTAAAGGGTACCACAATGTGAGATGTACTAAGGCGGAAAGCAACCTCGCTTATAGCGTTCGTGACCAATCCCCATTGGTCACTTCACTCGTCTAGAAGACAGATAAGAGTTAGAGCTTTAGTAGTATACCAGGGACATTGTACTTTTTATTTCCGTGACTGAGACACTGACTAAGAAGACATGGACTTGATTATACTCTAACGGCTCACACATAGTATAGGGTACTTTTATACGTTACCACCTGTTGCCACATTTGCTTATGAAACAAGAACAGCTTCCCCTCTGAAACCGAATAAAATTAATGAGGTTCTCAATTACGTTGAGAACAACCGGGATTCCCTTTTAAATTCAGGTCAAAGCCTCGTCCACGAGTTCACTGTCAAGGTCAACGATTGGGAGAGGGAGCAAGGGCGCCGCCCTTATTAAACTTAAACTTAAACAATGTGAGGTACAGACGCCGGACGGGCAGACCTCTAATCGTTGGATCCGGTAAACAGGGTAGCCCCGGCTTGGGGCTGGATTGAATCCTTTCTATGTTATCATGCGCTCTTTTGCTACTTTTTAAGATGAAGAAGGCTGGAGGACGCTTTCCCAGCAAGAATGATTAGAAACGAAAAAAGAACAAAGCGTGGTTCTAGGTTGATAGTCACAAATAAGGGGGTGGGGGTGTTGCCTTCAACAGGTTTACGCCTTACGAGCATGAGAGACTACCAGTTTTCGTCTCCCCCTCAGTCGGTCGGAATGGTCTACCTAGGATCATTCCTTCATTTCACCGCAAGGTTATAATGAGGAAGGATGATAAGGCGGACACATTAGTTCAGTTATATCTCTCCTTCTTTTATTCACTTTGTCACGGGTCATACCGTAGGCAAAGCGATTAAGTGTGAGAATACTTGATTCTATTGTGACCCCTCCCAAGTTTCTGCAGACTGAAAGAGCATTTGATATGATGAAAATCTTACAATTGTTCAATCAGATCTCAGACTCTTGGCGAGTTCAGCTTCCTAGGTACTTTCCATCGTTGACCTCTATACCTCTTCAGGTTGGCGATAAACCCTTGCTTGGATTACCACACAAATCCCTTAACCTATGAGCTTATCAGTTCTCTAGGAGGTGAGAAAAAAATTACCTATAACCTACTAAATCTAAATGAGATTCATTTAATAGAACCCAGAGCTCTCCCATCCAATCTCGTCCTCGTGTATCGTCCGCTTGTTTCATTCCTTTCTTTATTCTTCGCTTCTGCCTCTAAAGTAAAGCGGGATAAAATCAGCTCAGAGGGGGCCCACCTCCCACTCCCCCTCCCTTGGAAAATCAACTCACTTTGATTGACCAGGGCCTTACGATGATTGAATTAGTCCACCCCCACGCAAGACTCCAAGGGGTAACTTTATTATTATTTTATAATTAATTTTATGGGCATTTTCGGTAAGACATGACATAGCGGACGACCTTCCTCAGTCATTGGCAAAGTACCATTTCTCACGGAAGCAACCAAGATGACTCGCCATGAGTCAGTCCTTCCCGCGAAAGATTGACTCTCTCTTTCACTGCGCTAACTTCGAGTCCTCTCTAGTCTAGCCAAAACTAATGCATGAAAGCGGCGAATGAAAGCGATCTAAAGATCAGTCCAGTCCAATTGAAATCTTCTTCTTCGACCTCGTTCCTTTTCTCGCCTCGTTATAAAGTTGCTGATTTGCCGGGGCTGTAGTAGGCCGACCTTGGGATACTACTCTTCATTGTCCCCCATCATAGATAGGGTTCCTGGTGCCTCGATGACTGGCGTTGTTGGCCATGATCTCTGGGTTTGATTCACCAAGGCGTTCTAGGTCCTCTATTCTGACTAACCCCCAGGGCGGGCCTCTAGTAGTTCGCACCCACCTGGGGTTTGCAAACTGACGGCTAACCGAGTCTAAGAAGGATTCCTCTTGTGCCGGTTCAACACTCAAGATTAGGGCCCTAAAGGCGGCTTAATAGTTTAAGGTTTAGAAAGACAAGACTGCAAAGATGTGTGCTTGCTGCTGTATGCTTCCTGTCCGATGTTGCACTGCTGTATGCTGGATAAAGCGGTCCCGGAAATAAGTGCGTACTGAGTGTAGTGCAATTTACTGGGTTCCTTAGCAGGCTGTTCAGTACATGCATGAGGCTCAACACGGGTAGGCTTAAGGGTTACCGCCCTATATACCTCGTAGCCAGAAGACTAGTCGCTGGTACTGGCTAAGGGTGTGGGAGTTCGCATCAGTACTTCGCAGGAAGGTTAATAAAACCTCTTCTATTAAATTAAATGGGGCTTTGAAAGAACCTACTTTCACCTTGAAAGCCACTAGAGCTTCTTCCCGCATGGTAACAATGATTAGCACTTCCTTCCCATTCTTTATCTTCTCTTACGATCGATATTTCTAGTTAGAGTTTTCACTAGTCTTCTATCCATACTTCAGCCTAACTTCGATCCGGCAAGGAGACTAACAGGAGGCAAGGACTAAGTCTTTCGAGGGAGTTACGAAGCCATAAATAAATGGGCTTTAAAGCCGTTGGTTTTGAAAAGCAGAGATTGGCATCGTCTTCCGGGATAATTCCCTTTTATCTAGGAAGACTACTTGAGTGACATCGATCCTGCGGCCTATAGCCAATGAGCTAAAAGAGCCGACTTAGCAGAGAAGTTGATTGGCAAAGTGGATTGGAAAGCGGTCGAAATCTCTTAATATAAGAAAGATCGTTTAATGTAATGGATTTTCGAAAGATCTTTTAAGTTTAAGAAGGAACTCGAAATAGTTAGTGGCCCCCAATCCAAAGAGGTCAGCCCGCGATAAAGCAAACCAAGCAGTAAGTGGGACGACGACTTTCTTAGTCCTTATCCGGTCTAAGGAAGATGTTATTATAGAGATGTCTTGCTAAAGGAACTGGAAGCACCCATTCACTTCAAAGAAGTATAGTCTTAGAGGGTCTTCACCGCCCTTTTTCCTCGGCCTGCTAAACTCTTAACAATCTCCTTTGATGTTATCTCCCCAGTACAGTACAGAGCCGCATATTCACCTGCGCTGCCTCTCTGAAGGCTTAGAAAAGAACTATGAGTTCGGGACTAAATCCGATTACCTCTCTTTAGAGGCCTTCCTTGAGTTTAGAAGCATCAACCGAGGGAACCAAGATAAGATTGTCTGAACGGGCTTCTAATAAATCTTATTTTAAGGACGTCACGCTCTTTCACGATTTGCATAGCTGGATCCGGTGAAGCATTGTTGCATGTTAAAGCGCTCCTCACAGAGGTGGCTGCTTACTTGCTTGCGTACTGCTTTTATTATCAAGTAGGAAAGATGGCCTTTCATTGACCCCGAACTATAGATGGAGTAGTGACTGACTTGCTAGCGTACTGACTTGGAGATGAGGAGAAAGGAGCGGGGGCGTAGAGAAAGAATAGAGGCACTAAGAGGTCTTGTCGGACAGCAGCCGGGTACTTTGTTGAAGAAGCAGACGTGTACCCCAACCCTGGTAATTAAAGTAGCAACCGGGAATCCATCTAGTATTGACTAAGGGTGCGGGGGTACTAAGGTGAAAGGATAGAGGGAACTACTGAACTGACTGTCTTAGCCCTTCTACGTCCATTGCTACTGTAAGACCGGGGTGATGAGCACAGCACACTTGGAACAGCCTCGCCAAGAGTCAGGGTTCGGTTCTTTGGAGCTACTACACAAGTAGCCGTAGGAAGACCAGGGGATACATCTGTCCTTATCGATTTATAGTGCCCCTAATCCTATAGAGTCAGGCTCTTCTGCTATCAATGAAACCGAAAGAAACACAAAAACCCAGTGCGTTTTGTATAGATCGAGAGTTGTAGCTGGATTCTTTACTCATGACATACTGGGAAGAATTGCAGGAAATCGTTCGATAAGACTTCTCACTACTATTTGAAAATGATATCCGACGATCAAGACAATTCCCGCGAACTCTTTCATTTCAGTTTATTCTTCTTCTTACAAAGCAAATAGCATTTCCTATTGATTTGTCCCCTATCCTATAGAGCTGGACCTATTATGATTCTTTCTGAATTATCCGTCGCTTATGCTGTTCCCAAGGACTAGCAAAATCGAAATAGCGAAATTCTTGGGTCATCTCAATGGGTTCAGAAACCACACGTTTCTCTGGATCATCATAGCGTACTTCTACATATCCACTCAGAGGAAGGTCTTTTCGTAATGGATGACCCTCGAAACCATAATCTGTTGATATACGGCGTAGATCCGGATGATTGATGGAAGAAACACCAAACATATCCCAAACTTCTCGCTCCCACCGGCCGGCTGATGGAAATAGACTGACTACCGGAGATATTCGTGTTACTTCGTCTGCACTGGTTTGTATAAGAATGCGTGAGTTATACCGAGTACTCAGTAAATTATAGACCACTTCAAATCTTCGTTTTCGAGAGGGATAATCAACTCCGCAAATATCGATCGAAACTTGAACCCTTGTATAGGTATGCAATTTTAGAAAGCACAAAAATTGAAATAGGTAGTCCGTTTTGGTACCATATCTATTCCCATGTTCCGATCTTTCAAAATAGTAAACCCATTTTCCGGGTAAAGAATACAAACAATATCTTAATAAGAATTGGCTATCCATATAAAGATAACGAATGCTTTCTCCTCGTTCATATTCTTTTCTTGCTCTAAAAAACTCGCACCAGCTTGGCATGATTATATATTCACAGTAAAAGTGATCCGCTTTGCTTTCTTTTAGCAAAGACTTGTTGTAATGTAACGAACGAATGTATGTGGTTGTTTACCAGAAAGAGGACTCTTCTTTGTCGGCTGTAAACCAAGTTGCAAGACCGGGAATGAGCTTTACAACCTGGTTCCCAGTTCTTGAAGGGAGGGGAAGATCCCGCTACAGATCTAATTGCCTTGCCTACAACAGACAGATCTGGGGGCTATGGCTTTGAACGGCTCTAGCTAAAGTTCTCTTACCGGGAAGGCGTGAACCCAGAGGTGATCCGGAGGTAGCTCGGAATAGAGATCCATCCCAGCCGGGGTTAGGAAGCTACCATTCTAACATAAAGGGAGACCTAGTTGCTAACTTAACCTTAAGGAGCTGAGCTTTGCAGCACTCCTTTCTCAAGTAGGGGATGCTAAAGTAGGTAGTTGAGACCCCAGAGGAAAGCACTGCAATCAGTCCTAAAGGTAGATGCGACTTCGTTCCTTTCTTTTCTTATAAGAGTGTTAGCGCACTGAATCTCAAGGCAATTGCACGCACCTTAGCCCAATAAACGAGACAGGGAAGGCTCTTACACCAAGAAAGGCATGGGATTTCATTTGGGTGGGCGTGTCATCTCAAAGCGAGATTGTGCGCATCTCTCTTATATATATGTAATTGTCTGTCCGACTTTTGATAGGTCGAAAGACAAGATCCATAATTTAGTCTAGTCAAAAAGGATCTATTATACGCGAATTCCTTGGGATCTATAGAGATGCGCTATCGGTGACTCGATTCTTTATCTTTATTTCCCTGTAACCAGAAAGGGCTCGACTTGGTCAGATGGGTGCGTGCGCTTCGGTTCGGATAAGGCTAATTTATATGCTTACACTAGAACTATGGCTCACGAGGAAGCCCTGGTCCTGACTAAGGAATGGGATCCCCGTACTTTTTTTCCTATTTTATTTATTCTTTCATGTCGAGCTTTCGAAAGCAAGCCACTGGGGAGGGAGAATGAACGATCGACTGCTAAAGATCGTGAATAAAGCATTGATAGCTTTGCAGAGGAGAAAAACTTTGATTCTTCCCGAAGGTTTTCCTTGCATGCTGAAGTGAACAGGGGCGGTACCAACTACGACTAGAAAGCGGTCACTCCTGTCAATGAATACCATTCATAGTTGTCTATGTTAGTAACATAGCCATAACGACTTTGTTTGACTGCTCGAGGTGGTGATAGCTTCTATATATTGACTTAATTATAAGCTTGCATAGTGCTCTTCCTATTTGTTTGTTTTATCGGCTTTCTTCTGCCGAAGCGAACGAAGACTCTGTTACCTTTTCCTGTCTCGTTGACGAGGTCTTAACAACTCTATCAAGTAAGATAAGAAGATCCTTACAGGTGATAAGATAACCTCAACATCAACAGGCTAATCTAGACTGAAAGGAGAAGCGGAGAGAACTGGGCACTCTCTAATGTCAGGGAGTTTCAAGTTCAAGAAGCGGAGCTTTAGCGAGGCCTCGCCGATTGATAAGAAAAAGACTGTTAAACAAACCTGCCTGGCCTTTATTCCAATCCCTTCTAGGGACCTTTCAAAGAAGTTTCAGTTAAAGATACAGTAAGCGTTGCAGTAAGCCAAGAAGTCAGTCCCAGTAGATAGAGTCGGGGAAGGGTATGGGTAAGGCAAGTTAAAACCATTGAGTCATTCCCCGCCTTGTATCTGTAAGCCATTGAGTCTAGCTCCTAGAGAACGGGTCAGAAGGAATAAAAAGTGAGAAGTAGTGTCAATCGGCGGCCTCCGGCGTGAAAGACGAAGCGCAGAAATTCTTTGATTCGTTCGAGCGACGACCGCTAACGAAGAGCCGCTTTCAGTTAGTAACCGGGGTAAATCAAATTTTAGGCTTCTTACACGTATTGTATGTGCCGCTATTAAAGAAGAAGCCTGTCTACTACGAGATTAGGATTAGGAAGAAAAACCAACCTTGCTTTTGGCAGATTGCTTACTACTAGACTAGGTTGGATCTACTTCTCAGTCTCATCTATAGAGAATAGGAGAAGCATTCGAGTTCTCGCTTTTCTGCCCTAGCAATATCGCGTGAGTGAAGAAATCGTAACCTATATATACTACCGATATCTCTCGTCAAACTTCAACGGGAATCGATTCTATGATTGACTTAGATTTATATTCCCTGACCCGCTCTGAAAGAACTCTCCTTTTTTTTTGGATGTATACTTTAGGTTTCGACTTGGCAACTATCGGAAATCCGCTCCAGATTCTTCTATCGAACAAGGGCAAGGATCGTCTTTAGGGCCCGCGATAAAGAAGAGGTTTTAAAGTAAATTGCTACTTGATTATCGCCTCGTCTATGAAATCGCATTTTTTCTCTGTGTGGCTACAGTAAGAAAAAATTCCTATGCGCCCGCAGCTAATGAATCTGATGGATGCCATTTATTCTGTTCTGTTGTAATGCTAGCGAAAGGCTTTAAACGAATCCCGGACTTAAAGGGAATGGGAATAAACAACTGGCTTTCTTCTCCTAGTGCAATCAGTTCTGGCACAAGACAATCCTGATTTAATTCCCGAAAACCTGACACCAGCAGTTTCTTCTGGGCATGTCCCTGAGACTGAGATGAGTGCCAGACTTCCTTCCTGAACTAGATTAAAGACGCGTTCTAGTGGCCTAAGCTCCAACCAAGTTAGGGACCCCTACCGCCGGCTGAAAGTGCCCCGGGCTAGGTGTGTATGATAAGTAAGTAATGCCGAGTTTCAGCTCTTTGCCATTAGAGCACGCACTCTTGTGGAAGAGATTGTTGGAAGAATGTCAGGTCGTAGAAGATACAACTGATCTTATATTGATATTGATCGGATCCCGGTTGTTCTAGTAGGTGCGTACTTTTTGTTTGTTTTGATTGTTCCTTTACTTTAATTTTTATTATAGGGTGTCTTGAACAGTTCACACTCCTTCAATGGAAGAAGAAGGCGATGCAGCGCGCTTAGCTACTGCCTATAAGCAACTTGACTTAGATAAATCAAATCATTTTAAGCTCGAAGTAATCTCTTTTCGGGAAGGGGATCGAGCAGCTTCTAGAAACTATACGAGAAAGCAAAGTGAAATCCCTACTATTAAAAGTACTTGGAAACCACTTTCTATAAGATTTCTCTTCTCTTCTTTACTTTAATAAGGCAGATTTCCGCATCTATCCTAGCAGCAACAGAAAGGAAGTGCAGAAAGAAAAACTGACTGGACCATCGCATCGGGAAAGGGTGATCGATCATAAGGAAGGCCTACGTCTTCATCTCTTGCTTCCAAGTGAGAGTAAAGTCAGGAGGAAGAAAAAGACCACACCAAGCAAGGGTTAAGATTCGTTCTCACGGAGAATTAGGGAGAAGAAAGAAGACCGTAGGACTCTGAAGTCAGGGATATGAGGCTCGGTCTACAGGCCTTACGTCAAAGCCCGGGAACAGATGGGAAGTGCACCAACGCTCGGATATTAATTGGAACCCCCTCCGAAATTCGGTTAATACTAAAATAGATTCCCAATCCCATTCAAGACCCGCACTACTTTCGCGAAACTCGCCGAGATGTGCATCGATGAGATAGTAAAGAGGCACGGAGCGCCCGTGTCGGCAGAATCAGACAGAGACTATCGCTTGTGGCAGAGTTGCATATAATGACCGCTATCAGGCGAGTAATCATAAAGTGCCTTACGCAGCTATATACGACCGGGTAGACCCAGTTGTGGTGATAACATGAGAGAGAGAGCGAGAGAATGAAGTGAAGGAGCTTACCCTTTCTCTACTTTCTCTACTTTTGATTCACTTGCAGCATCTAGCCCTTGAAAGCAATTACCATGTCTTAGAAGGAAAGTCATAGGATTCACTGTCAATTCCTTTTGTGGACATCTGAGGAGAGGGGGAAGGCCTTCGCGCCGGCGGGTCAAGTAGATGCGGCACATTGCATATGTATTATTGATATCCCGAAAGCCAGTGCCAGCTACTCCTACTGCTATTGGCTAAAGATCGACAATCTATTCGCCGCAAACCAAGGGACAGCCCTCTTTGTCCACCTGTGAACCTTCTTCTACATGGATGTCAGTTGCTTTAAAGGAAGAAAAGAAGGTAAGAAAAGCAAAAAGGCAAGGGCATGCGATGCCTACTATTTCTATATGTCATTTGCTTGCTTTAGGGCTAGGCTAAGCCTTTAGCTGCGGTTACGAAGAGCTCTTATTCACTCACCAGAAAGACCTGTTATTGCAAGAACAGGATTATCTTACCTTAGCCAGCTTAGAAGTAAATTTCCTATTGAGGAAGTAGTGCCATTAGTTGG